GCTAGCGTAGCTTAACTAAAGCATAACACTGAAGATGTTAAAATGGGCCCTAGAAAGCCTCGCAAGCACAAAGGCTTGGTCCTGACTTTAAAATCAACTTTAGCTATACTTACACATGCAAGTATCCGCACCCCTGTGAGAATGCCCCCCAGTTCCCCGTCCGGGAACAAGGAGCTGGTATCAGGCACATTTTGAAGCCCACGACGCCTTGCTTAGCCACACCCCCAAGGGAGTTCAGCAGTGACAAACATTAAGCTATAAGTGAAAACTTGACTTAGTTAAAGCTAAGAGGGCCGGTAAAACTCGTGCCAGCCACCGCGGTTATACGAGAGGCCCAAGTTGATAAACATCGGCGTAAAGAGTGGTTAAGCTAAAATTAAAACTAAAGCCGAACGTCCCCAAAGCTGTTATACGCACCCGGGGATAAGAAGTTCAACCACGAAGGTGGCTTTATTAAACCTGAACCCACGAAAGCTACGGCACAAACTGGGATTAGATACCCCACTATGCCTAGCCCTAAACATTGATAGAATTCTACAACCTCTATCCGCCCGGGGACTACAAGCATCAGCTTGAAACCCAAAGGACTTGGCGGTGCTTTAGATCCACCTAGAGGAGCCTGTTCTGGAACCGATAACCCCCGTTCAACCTCACCCCTCTTTGTTAATACCGCCTATATACCACCGTCGTCAGCTTACCCTGTGAGGGACCAATAGTAAGCTTAACTGGTACAACCCTAAACGTCAGGTCGAGGTGTAGCGTATGGAGGGGGAAGAAATGGGCTACATTCGCTACAACAGCGAACACGAATGATGTCCTGAAATGTACATCTGAAGGAGGATTTAGCAGTAAGTAGAAAATAGAGTGTTCTACTGAAATTGGCCCTGAAGCGCGCACACATCGCCCGTCACTCTCCCCAAGCCTAATAATACAATTAACTAAAAACTAATAATTGCAAAGGGGAGGCAAGTCGTAACATAGTAAGTGTACCGGAAGGTGCACTTGGAAAAGCAGGGCGTAGCTAAGATAGCAAAGCATCTCCCTTACACTGAGAAGTCATCCGTGCAAATCGGATCGCCCTGATGCCTAACAGCTAGCCCGCTCAAATAACTTCAACGGAACAATATTCATAACCCCAAAGACACTAATTTTAAGTTTAAACAAACCATTTTTGCCCCTTAGTATAGGCGATAGAAAAGGACACAGGCGCAATAGAGAAAGTACCGCAAGGGAACGCTGAAAGAGAAGTGAAATAACCCAGAGAAGCTAAGAAAAGCAGAGATTAAACCTCGTACCTTTTGCATCATGATTTAGCAAGTGTAACTTAAGCAAAGAGAACTATAGTTTAATGCCCCGAAACTACGTGAGCTACTCCAAGACAGCCTATTAATAGGGCGCACCCGTCTCTGTTGCAAAAGAGTGGGGAGAGCTTCGAGTAGAGGTGACAAACCTACCGAACCTAGTTATAGCTGGTTGTCCAAGAAATGAATAGAAGTTCAACTTCCAGGCTTCTCTTTTCACATTAGATAACACCTACTGATAGACCTAAGAAACCGGGAAAGTTAGTCAAAGGGGGTACAGCCCCTTTGAGCAAAGATACAACTTTAACAGGAGGGTAAAGATCATAATGAGACAAAGGACAGTACTCCGGTGGGCTTGAAAGCAGCCACCCCCAAAGAAAGCGTCAAAGCTCAAGTACCCTAATTAACCCCTTATCCGGATCAACCAATCTTATCCCCCTAACCATAATGGACCATCCCATGCCCCCATGGGAGTGATTATGCTAATATGAGTAATAAGGGGGGCAACGCCTCCCTCCCCGCACACGTGTACATCGGAACGGACAACCCGCCGACCTTTAACGACCCCAATCAAAGAGGGGCCTGGATAATAAACTAAATAACAAGAAAAACATCCAATTTTAAACCGTTAACCCCACACAGGTGTGCCACCGGGAAAGACTAAAAGAAAAAGAAGGAACTCGGCAAACACATAAAGCCTCGCCTGTTTACCAAAAACATCGCCTCTTGTAACCAAAAAATAAGAGGTCCCGCCTGCCCTGTGACTATAAGTTTAACGGCCGCGGTATTTTGACCGTGCGAAGGTAGCGCAATCACTTGTCTTTTAAATGAAGACCTGTATGAATGGCATAACGAGGGCTTAGCTGTCTCCTTTTTCCAGTCAATGAAATTGATCTCCCCGTGCAGAAGCGGGGATGAACACATAAGACGAGAAGACCCTATGGAGCTTTAGACACTAAAGTGGATCATGTCAATAACCCCTAAACAAAGGGTTGAACCAAGTGGAACCCACCCTGATGTCTTTGGTTGGGGCGACCGCGGGGAACTAAACAACCCCCATGTGGAATGGGAGCACCCCTCCTACAGCTGAGAGTTACAACTCTAATAAACAGAATTTCTGACCAAAAAGATCCGGCAAAGCCGATCAACGGACCTAGTTACCCTGGGGATAACAGCGCAATCCTCTTTTAGAGCCCATATCGACAAGGGGGTTTACGACCTCGATGTTGGATCAGGACATCCTAATGGTGCAGCCGCTATTAAGGGTTCGTTTGTTCAACGATTAAAGTCCTACGTGATCTGAGTTCAGACCGGAGTAATCCAGGTCAGTTTCTATCTATGCAGTGCTCTTCTCTAGTACGAAAGGACCGAGAAGAGGGGGCCAATACCTCTGGCACGCCCCACCCTTACCTAATGAATTTAACTAAAATAGGCAATGGGGCACATCCCTGTGCCGAAGATTACGGCATGTTGGGGTGGCAGAGCCCGGTAAATGCAAAAGGCCTAAGCCCTTTTTACGGAGGTTCAAGTCCTCCCCTCAACCATGATCTCTGCTATTATTACCCATATCATTAACCCCCTAACGTTCATCATCCCAGTACTACTAGCCGTTGCCTTCTTAACACTTCTTGAACGAAAAGTACTGGGCTATATACAACTTCGTAAGGGTCCTAATATTGTCGGCCCCTATGGCCTCCTTCAACCAATCGCTGACGGGATTAAACTATTCATTAAAGAGCCCATTCGGCCTTCTACAGCTTCTCCCCTCCTCTTTCTATTAGCCCCCATCCTGGCTTTAACCTTAGCCTTGGCCCTTTGAGCACCCATACCGATCCCCCACCCCGTTATTGACCTCAACTTGGGGATCTTATTTGTCCTTGCTCTTTCAAGCTTAGCAGTATACTCCATCTTAGGCTCAGGCTGGGCCTCCAATTCTAAATACGCCCTGATTGGAGCCCTACGAGCCGTGGCTCAAACCATCTCTTACGAGGTAAGTTTAGGCCTAATTTTACTAAACATCATTATCTTTACAGGCGGTTTCACTCTACAAACCTTCAACATTGCCCAAGAGAGCGTATGATTAATCATCCCTGCTTGACCCCTCGCAGCTATATGGTACATCTCCACCCTAGCTGAGACTAATCGGGCCCCCTTTGACCTCACCGAGGGGGAGTCAGAATTAGTATCCGGGTTCAATGTAGAATATGCTGGAGGCCCTTTCGCCCTCTTCTTTCTAGCGGAATATGCTAATATTCTTCTAATAAATACTTTATCCACCACTCTCTTCTTGGGGGCCTATCACATCCCTTCTATACCAGAACTCACTGCTGTCAACCTTATAACCAAAGCAGCCCTATTATCCGTCGTATTCCTCTGAGTGCGAGCCTCTTACCCCCGATTTCGATACGACCAACTCATGCACCTCATTTGAAAAAACTTCCTCCCACTTACCCTCGCTTTGGTCATTTGACATCTTTCCCTTCCAATTGCTTTTGCTGGCCTCCCTCCCCAAGTGTAAGACGGAGCTGTGCCTGAAGTAAAGGACCACTTTGATAGAGTGAACCATGGGGGTTAAAGTCCCCCCGACTCCTTAGAAAGAAGGGGTTCGAACCCTACCTCAAGAGATCAAAACTCTTAGTGCTTCCACTACACCACTTCCTAGTAGAGTCAGCTAATTAAGCTTTTGGGCCCATACCCCAAACATGTTGGTTAAATTCCCTCCTCTACTAATGAATCCACTCATTTTAGCCACACTTCTTTTTGGTTTAGGCTTGGGCACCACCATCACCTTCGCAAGCTCCCACTGACTCATTGCATGAATGGGCTTAGAAATAAATACTCTGGCCATCATTCCTCTTATGGCTCAACACCACCACCCCCGAGCAGTTGAAGCCACCACTAAATACTTTCTTACACAGGCCACAGGGGCCGCAATACTTCTCTTTGCTAGCACAACCAATGCTTGAATGACAGGACAATGGGACATTCAACAAATAACTCACCCCCTCCCAATTACCCTTATCACCCTAGCCCTAGCACTTAAAATTGGACTAGCCCCCTTACACTCCTGACTCCCTGAAGTACTTCAAGGGTTAGATCTGACTACTGGACTAATCCTGTCGACCTGACAAAAACTAGCCCCCTTCGTCCTACTATTACAACTTCACCCAACAAACTCTAACCTCGTTGTCATCTTAGGACTAACCTCCACCCTTGTGGGTGGATGAGGGGGGCTCAACCAAACACAACTACGAAAGATCCTGGCCTACTCCTCCATTGCCCACCTTGGCTGGATAACACTTGTCATACACTTCTCCCCCTCCCTCACCCTTCTCACACTAATTACATATTTTGTAATAACTTTCCCCGCATTCCTGGTGTTTAAACTTAATAGCTCAACCACTATTAATTCACTAGCAACTTCTTGAACTAAAGCACCAGCCCTCACCTCTCTGACCCCTTTCATTCTTCTCTCATTAGGGGGACTACCACCGCTTTTAGGGTTTATGCCTAAATGACTTATCCTGCAAGAACTGACCAAACAAGAACTTGCAACAGTCGCCACACTAGCTGCATTCGCAGCTCTATTGAGCCTCTATTTTTATCTACGACTATCCTACGCCATAGCACTCACTATCTCACCAAACAACGTAATAGGAACGCCCGCCTGACGACTCCCACCCACTCAAATTACTATACCCCTGGCAATCTCAGCTACAGCAACACTTTTGCTTCTACCCTTGGCCCCAGCCACAGTTGCACTACTAACTATTTAGGGACTTAGGCTAATTAGACCAAGGGCCTTCAAAGCCCTAAGCGGGAGTTAGACCCTCCCAGACCCTGATAAGACTTGCGAGATACTACCCCACATCTCCTGCATGCAAAGCAGGCACTTTAATTAAGCTAAAACCTTTCTAGCTAGGCAGGCCTCGATCCTACAAATTCTTAGTTAACAGCTAAGCGCTTAAACCAGCGAGCATCCAGCTACTTTCCCCGCCTTGTCAGGCAAAAAAGGCGGGGAAAGCCCCAGCAGGGGTAAGTCTGCCTCTTAAGATTTGCAATCTTATGTGTAACACCCTGGGGCCTGGTAAGAAGAGGAATCGAACCTCTGTGCATGGAGCTACAATCCACCGCTTAAAACTCAGCCATCCTACCTGTGGCCATCACACGATGATTCTTCTCAACCAATCACAAAGATATCGGCACCCTCTATCTAGTATTCGGTGCCTGGGCCGGCATAGTCGGAACAGCCCTAAGTCTTCTAATTCGAGCTGAGCTCAGCCAACCCGGGGCTCTCCTGGGTGACGACCAGATCTACAACGTGATTGTTACAGCCCATGCTTTCGTAATAATCTTCTTTATAGTTATACCAATTATGATCGGAGGCTTCGGTAACTGGCTGGTCCCACTAATGATTGGCGCACCCGATATGGCGTTCCCACGGATGAATAACATAAGCTTCTGACTCCTCCCTCCCTCCTTCTTACTCCTCCTAGCCTCCTCAGGAGTTGAAGCCGGGGCGGGAACAGGCTGAACAGTCTACCCACCTCTATCCGGAAACTTAGCGCACGCAGGTGCCTCAGTTGACCTGACAATCTTCTCACTTCACCTGGCAGGAATTTCTTCAATTCTTGGGGCAATTAACTTTATTACCACAATTATTAACATGAAACCTCCCGCTATCTCTCAATATCAAACACCCCTATTCGTCTGATCTGTTCTCATCACTGCAGTCCTGCTTCTACTTTCGCTCCCCGTTCTTGCAGCAGGTATTACTATACTCCTAACGGACCGCAACCTAAACACCACCTTCTTTGACCCGGCAGGGGGTGGAGACCCAATCCTCTACCAACACTTATTCTGATTCTTTGGCCACCCTGAAGTTTACATCCTCATTCTTCCAGGCTTCGGAATAATCTCCCACGTTGTTGCATACTACTCCGGCAAGAAAGAACCTTTCGGGTACATGGGCATGGTTTGAGCAATAATGGCCATCGGCCTACTCGGGTTTATCGTATGAGCTCACCACATGTTTACAGTGGGTATGGATGTAGACACTCGAGCCTACTTCACCTCCGCTACAATGATCATCGCAATTCCAACTGGTGTTAAGGTCTTTAGCTGATTAGCAACACTCCACGGGGGCTCAATCAAATGGGAGACTCCTCTTCTATGAGCACTAGGCTTCATTTTTCTTTTCACCGTCGGAGGTCTAACAGGCATTGTTCTTGCCAACTCTTCCCTAGATATCGTCCTGCACGACACCTACTACGTTGTTGCCCACTTCCACTACGTATTATCTATGGGGGCCGTATTTGCTATTATTGCAGGATTTGTGCACTGATTCCCCCTATTCTCAGGTTATACCCTTCACAGCACTTGAACGAAAGTCCACTTCGGTGTTATATTTGTAGGCGTAAACCTTACTTTCTTCCCCCAACATTTCTTAGGCCTTGCAGGAATGCCTCGCCGGTACTCAGACTACCCAGATGCCTACACCCTCTGAAACACAGTATCCTCGATTGGCTCCCTAGTATCTTTAGTTGCAGTAATCATGTTCTTATTTATTATTTGAGAAGCATTTGCTGCTAAACGTGAAGTTTTAGCAGTCGAACTAACAACAACCAACGTTGAATGACTTCACGGCTGCCCTCCACCCTACCACACCTTTGAAGAGCCTGCGTTTGTTCAAGTTCAATCAAACTAACGAGAAAGGGAGGAGTTGAACCCCCGTGTGCTAGTTTCAAGCCAGCCACATAGCCGCTCTGTCACTTTCTTCATAAGACACTAGTAAAGCAGAATATCACACCGCCTTGTCAAGGCGGAGTCGTGGGTTAAAACCCCGCGTGTCTTGCACCCCCCCCCTAAATGGCCAATCCCTCACAACTAGGATTTCAGGACGCAGCTTCACCTGTTATAGAAGAACTTCTCCACTTCCACGACCACGCCTTGATGATTGTATTCTTAATCAGCACTTTGGTCCTATATATTATTGTGGCTATAGTCTCAACTAAACTAACCAATAAATACATCTTAGATTCTCAGGAAATCGAAATTATCTGAACCATTCTTCCAGCGATCATTCTGATCCTAATTGCTCTCCCCTCCCTCCGAATCCTCTACCTCATGGATGAAATTAACAGCCCCCTTCTAACCATCAAAGCTGTGGGTCACCAATGATACTGAAGCTACGAATACACAGACTATGAAGAGCTTGGCTTTGACGCTTACATAATTCCCACACAAGACTTAGCCCCTGGTCAATTTCGCCTAATAGAAACAGATCACCGCATGGTTATTCCTGCAGAGTCTCCGATCCGTGTTCTAGTCTCTGCTGATGATGTCCTTCATTCATGGACAGTCCCTTCACTTGGAATCAAAATAGACGCCGTCCCAGGACGCTTAAACCAAACAGCTTTCATCGCATCACGACCTGGAATTTTTTACGGTCAATGCTCTGAAATCTGCGGAGCAAACCACAGCTTTATGCCCATCGTAGTTGAAGCAGTCCCTATAACCCACTTCGAAGACTGGTCATCCCGAATGCTCGAAGACGCCTCGCTAAGAAGCTAAACAGGGCCTAGCGTTAGCCTTTTAAGCTAAAGACTGGTGACTCCCAACCACCCCTAGCGACATGCCCCAACTAGATCCATCGCCTTGGTTTGCCATACTAATCTTCTCTTGATTAGTTTTCCTAATTGTTATTCCACCCAAGGTGATAGCTCACGTATTCCCCAGCGAGCCCGCTCTGCAGAGCGCCGAAAAACGCTTTACAGACCCCTGAACCTGACCATGACCTTAAGCTTCTTTGACCAATTTATAAGCCCCATCTTCATGGGGATCCCTCTAGCAGCCATTGCTATTGCCCTCCCATGAGTTCTTTTCCCAACTCCCACCACCCGATGAACAAATAACCGCCTTCTCAACCTCCAAAGCTGATTCGTTAACCGTTTTACACAACAACTTCTTCTCCCCATTAATCTTGGGGGACATAAGTGAGCAGCCTTGTTAACTTCCTTAATAATCTTTTTAATTACATTAAATATGCTAGGACTTCTACCCTACACATTCACCCCTACCACCCAGCTCTCAATTAATCTGGGCCTTGCAACACCCCTCTGGCTCGCTACTGTTATTATTGGCATACGTAATCAACCTACCCATGCTTTAGGCCACCTTCTTCCAGAGGGAACCCCTGGTCCTCTCATCCCCGTCCTAATTATCATCGAAACAATTAGCCTGTTAATTCGCCCTTTAGCCCTGGGTGTCCGACTAACTGCCAACCTCACGGCAGGACATCTATTAATCCAACTAATCGCCACGGCAAGCTTTGTTCTCCTATCCCTAATGCCAGCTGTGGCCATCGTTGTTACCGTCGTCCTATTCTTACTTACCCTCCTTGAAGTAGCCGTAGCTATGATCCAAGCATACGTATTTGTTCTTCTACTAACCCTCTACTTACAAGAAAACGTTTAATGACCCATCAAACACACCCCTACCACATAGTCGACCCCAGCCCTTGACCACTAACAGGCGCAATTGCCGCTCTACTAATAACCTCGGGCCTAGCAACCTGGTTCCACTTTCAATCTACAACCTTAATAAGCCTGGGATTAACTCTCCTCCTCCTAACCATATATCAGTGGTGACGGGACATTGTACGAGAAGGAACCTTTCAAGGACACCACACACCCCCAGTCCAAAAAGGACTACGCTACGGCATAGTACTATTTATTACTTCCGAAGTTTTCTTCTTCCTTGGATTCTTCTGAGCCTTCTATCACTCAAGCCTTGCCCCCACACCTGAACTTGGGGGCTGCTGACCACCCACTGGCATCACCACCCTCGACCCCTTTGAAGTACCCCTCCTAAACACCGCCGTTCTTCTTGCATCCGGGGTTACAGTCACCTGGGCCCACCACAGCATCATAGAGGGAGAACGAAAACAAGCCATTCAATCACTCACCCTAACCATCCTTCTGGGCTTCTACTTTACCCTCCTTCAAGGGATAGAGTACTACGAAGCCCCCTTCACAATTGCAGACGGGGTTTATGGATCATCTTTTTTTGTCGCTACAGGCTTTCACGGACTACATGTCATTATCGGCTCTTCATTTTTAGCTGTTTGTCTTCTACGTCAAATTCGACACCATTTCACAGCTGAACACCACTTCGGATTTGAAGCTGCTGCCTGATACTGACACTTCGTAGACGTTGTCTGACTTTTCCTATACATCTCTATCTACTGATGAGGATCCTAATCTTTCTAGTACCAATTTAGTATAAGTGACTTCCAATCACCCGGTCTTGGTTAAAATCCAAGGAAAGATAATGAATTTAGTAACAACTGTGGTCACTATTACAGCCGCACTTTCCATTGTACTAGCCCTAGTATCCTTCTGATTACCTCAAATAACCCCAGACCACGAGAAACTATCCCCCTACGAATGCGGTTTTGACCCCCTAGGGTCCGCCCGTCTCCCCTTCTCCCTTCGCTTTTTTCTTGTAGCCATCCTTTTCCTTCTCTTTGATTTAGAAATCGCCCTCCTCCTTCCCCTGCCGTGAGGGGATCAACTAGCCACCCCCCTTCTCACCTTCTTGTGGGCAACCGCAGTGCTTTCCCTCCTAACTTTAGGACTTGTCTACGAATGAATTCAAGGGGGCCTGGAATGAGCCGAGTAGGAAGTTAGTTTAAATAAAACCTTTGATTTCGGCTCAAAAACCTGTGGTTAAAGTCCACAACTGCCTAATGTCCCCCGTTCACTTTGCCTTCTCTTCAGCTTTCATACTGGGCCTAGCTGGCCTGGCCTTCCACCGAATCCACTTGCTGTCTGCCCTACTCTGTCTCGAAGGAATGATGTTATCTCTATTTATCGCCTTATCTTTATGAACCCTTCAACTAGACTCAACAAACTTCTCGGGGGCCCCCATGCTCCTCCTGGCTTTTTCGGCCTGCGAAGCGAGTGCAGGGCTTGCCCTTCTAGTTGCCGGTGCACGAACTCACGGCACAGATCATCTCCAAAACCTAAACCTCCTGCAATGCTAAAAATTATAATCCCAACTCTTATGCTAATTCCAACAACATGACTTGTTAAAACCAACTGATTGTGGCCCTCCACACTAGCCCATAGCCTTATTATTGCCGTATTTAGCCTAACCTGATTTGCTAACATAAACGAAACAGGCTGAACCAACCTAAACTACTACTTAGCCACGGACTCTTTATCCACCCCCCTACTTGTCTTAACTTGCTGGTTACTGCCTCTAATGATTATTGCCAGCCAGAATCACACAGCAAATGAGCCATATAACCGCCAGCGGACATATATTACCCTACTGACATCACTTCAAATTTTTCTTATTCTAGCTTTTGGCGCTAGCGAAATCATTATATTTTATGTCATATTTGAAGCCACCCTTATTCCAACGCTTATAATTATCACCCGATGGGGCAACCAAGCCGAACGTTTAAGCGCGGGGGTGTATTTCCTCTTTTACACTCTCGCAGGTTCCCTACCCCTACTTATTGCCCTTCTACTTCTTCAAAACAGCGCAGGGACATTATCCCTTCTGACTATTCAATACTCAGACCCATTTCAACTTACTACTTTTGCTGACAAGCTGTGATGAGCAAGCTGCCTTCTAGCATTTCTTGTAAAAATACCACTCTATGGAGTTCACCTCTGACTCCCCAAAGCTCATGTAGAAGCCCCTATTGCTGGGTCAATAATTCTTGCTGCCGTCCTTCTAAAACTGGGGGGCTACGGCATAATCCGCATAATTGCCATACTTAACCCTTTAACTATAGAATTAGGATACCCTTTTATTATTTTTGCCCTGTGAGGTGTGGTTATAACTGGCTCCATCTGCTTACGACAAACAGACCTGAAATCACTAATCGCTTACTCCTCCGTAAGCCACATGGGCTTAGTTGTAGCAGCTATTCTAATCCAGACCCCTTGAAGCCTATCCGGAGCCTTAATCCTCATAATTGCCCACGGCCTTGCATCTTCCGCTCTATTTTGTTTAGCTAATACAAACTATGAACGAACCCACAATCGCACACTCCTCCTAGCCCGAGGACTACAAATAGCCCTCCCCCTAATAACCACGTGATGATTCATTGCAAGTCTTGCCAACCTCGGACTACCTCCCCTTCCAAACCTTATGGGAGAGTTACTAATTATTACTTCCCTTTTCAACTGATCGTGATGAACCCTGGCATTAACCGGAGCAGGAACCCTTATTACTGTCAGTTACTCCCTTTATATGTTTATCATAACCCAACGGGGCCCCCTGCCAGCACATATAATTGCCCTGGACCCCTCCCACACCCGAGAGCATTTAATTATGACCCTCCACCTTGTCCCACTAACCCTTCTCATGCTCAAACCCGAACTAGTTTGGGGTTGGGCCACATGTAGGTATAGTTTAGTAAAATATTAGATTGTGATTCTAAAGACAGGGGTTAATCTCCCCTTACCCACCGAGAGAGGCTCGCTAGCAACGAAGACTGCTAATCTCCGCGACTTTGGTTGAACCCCAGGGCTCACTCGACCGACTTCTGTAGGACAACAGCTCATCCATTGGACTTAGGATTCAAAAACTCTTGGTGCAAATCCAAGCAGGAGTAGAAATGTGGCAAGCCCCTCCTGTTATTTACTCCGGTATAACCATCATCCTCATAATTTTATCTTTTGCTTTAATAACGGCACTAATGCAGGGCAACTCAACCCTCAACCAAACCGTCCCAAATATTACTTCGGCAGTAAAGCTCTCTTTCTTTATCAGCCTGCTTCCATTGTTTATATTCTTTAACGAGGGGGCAGAAACCATCATCTCATCATGAACCTGAATAAATACAACATGCTTTGAAATTAACCTAAGCTTTAAATTCGACCAATACTCTATTATTTTTACAACTATTGCTCTATACGTCACGTGGTCAATCCTAGAGTTCGCCTCATGGTACATACATTCAGACCCCAACATCAACCGATTTTTCAAATATTTATTAACTTTTCTTATGGCTATACTCATCCTCGTCACAGCCAACAATATATTCCAGCTATTCATCGGCTGAGAGGGAGTAGGTATCATATCCTTCCTTCTCATTGGCTGATGGGGAGGACGAGCGGACGCTAACACCGCGGCCCTTCAGGCCGTGGTATACAACCGAATCGGCGATATCGGCCTTATTTTTGCTATGGCCTGAATAGCCACTAAGCTGAACTCTTGAGAAATACAACAAATCTTTGTCACTTCTAAAGACTTTGATCTTACTATCCCCCTCCTAGGCCTGATTGTTGCCGCCGCAGGTAAGTCTGCCCAATTTGGGCTTCACCCGTGGCTGCCCTCGGCCATGGAGGGACCTACGCCAGTATCTGCCCTACTACACTCAAGCACCATGGTGGTTGCAGGAATCTTCTTATTAGTTCGACTCAGCCCCCTGCTTGAAGGAAACCAAACCGCTTTAACTATCTGCCTCTGCTTGGGGGCCCTAACCACGCTATTTACAGCCACATGTGCATTAACGCAGAATGATATTAAGAAGATTGTAGCCTTCTCAACATCTAGTCAACTAGGCCTCATGATAGTTGCCATCGGATTAAACCAACCACATTTGGCCTTCCTTCATATCTGCACACATGCCTTCTTCAAAGCAATACTCTTCCTTTGCTCCGGCTCAGTAATCCACAGCTTGAACGACGAACAAGACATCCGAAAAATAGGGGGCATACAATTTCTTACCCCTCTCACATCCTCCTGCTTAACAATTGGTAGCTTGGCCCTAGCCGGCACACCCTTCCTTGCAGGCTTCTTTTCTAAAGACGCCATCCTAGAAGCCCTAAACACATCCCACTTAAACGCCTGAGCCCTTGTCCTCACTCTTATTGCTACTTCTTTCACAGCCATCTATAGCCTTCGAGTGATTTTCTTTGTATCAATGGGTTACCCCCGATTCAACCCACTGTCCCCCATCAACGAAAACAACTCTGCAGTAATCAACCCCATTAAACGACTTGCTTGAGGCAGCATTATTGCCGGCTTTTTAATCACCTCAACCATTGTCCCACTTAAAACCCCAATTATTACCATACCACCCCTCCTCAAACTTGCTGCCCTAACTGTTTCCCTGCTAGGACTAGTCATCGCCCTAGAGTTGGCCTCACTTACGACCAAACAATACCGCTCTGCCCCTTGCCTAACACCACACCACTTTTCTAACATACTTGGGTTCTTCCCTTCAATCATCCACCGTTTAACCCCCAAGCTCGGACTCACTCTTGGCCAAGCAATTGCCAGTCAAACACTCGACCAAACCTGGATCGAGAAAATCGGACCCAAAGCCATCGCTTACCACACAAACCCCCTCATTACCACCACCAGCAACACACAACGAGGCCTAGTAAAAACTTATTTAACATTATTCCTTCTAACCCTGGCATTTGCCATGCTCTTAGTGGCTTTTTAAACCGCCCGGACCGAGCCACGGCTGAGACCTCGAGTTAATTCCAACACAACAAACAGTGTGAGAAGAAGAGCCCACGCACTAAGAATAAGCATCCCTCCCCCTAAAGAGTATATCAAAGCTACCCCTCCAATATCCCCACGAAAAGTACTAAACCCATCGAGCTCATCAGCTGGAACCCACGATACTTCATGTCACCCGCCTCAAAACATGTTTGATACAATCGCCACCCCCACCCCGTACAAGACCATGTAAACTCCAACCTGACGGCTTCCCCACCCCTCTGGAAAAGGCTCGGCGGCCAAAGCTGCCGAGTACGCGAACACAACTAACATGCCGCCCAAATAAATAAGGAATAAAACCAAAGATAAAAACGGACCACCGTGACTAACCAACACCCCGCACCCCATTCCTGCTACCATTACCAACCCCAGAGCAGCAAAAAAGGGGGAGGGATTTGAAGAAACAGCCACTAATCCCAGAACCAACCCCAAAAGAAATAAAGACATAACATAAGTCATGGTTCCTGCCAGGACTTTAACCAAGACTAATGACTTGAAAAACCATCGTTGTAAATTCAACTACAAGAACATTTAATGGCAAGCCTACGAAAAACGCATCCTCTACTAAAAATCGCTAACAATGCATTAGTTGACCTCCCCGCCCCCTCAAATATTTCAGTATGATGAAACTTTGGTTCCCTACTTGGACTCTGCTTAATTATCCAAATCCTAACTGGCCTTTTTCTTGCCATGCATTACACATCAGATATTGCCACAGCCTTTTCATCCGTCGGACATATTTGCCGAGACGTAAACTACGGATGGCTAATCCGAAACCTGCATGCCAACGGAGCATCATTTTTCTTCATCTGTATTTACATGCACATTGGACGAGGGCTTTACTACGGCTCTTACTTATACAAGGAAACATGAAACATTGGGGTTGTTCTACTACTCCTGGTCATAATAACAGCATTTGTTGGCTACGTCTTACCATGAGGGCAGATATCTTTCTGAGGTGCCACAGTCATTACCAACCTTCTATCAGCTGTCCCCTATCTGGGCAACTCGCTAGTACAGTGAATCTGAGGTGGCTTTTCCGTAGACAACGCTACCCTAACCCGATTCTTTGCCTTCCATTTCCTATTTCCCTTTGTTATTGCCGGAGCCACACTAGTCCACCTTCTGTTCCTCCACCAAACCGGCTCAAACAACCCCCTCGGCCTAAACTCAGACGCTGACAAAATCTCCTTCCACCCATACTTTTCTTATAAAGACCTCCTCGGCTTTGCAGCCCTCCTTGTATCTCTTACAGCCTTGGCACTCTTCGCCCCTAACCTGCTGGGGGACCCTGATAACTTCACCCCCGCAAACCCACTAGTTACCCCTCCACACATCAAACCCGAATGATACTTCTTGTTTGCTTACGCCATCCTTCGATCCATCCCAAACAAACTTGGAGGCGTACTAGCCCTTCTCGCCTCCATTTTAGTCTTAATGGTAGTCCCAATCCTTCACACATCTAAACAACGAGGACTAACATTCCGCCCCCTCACTCAGTTTCTATTCTGGACCCTCATCGCAGACGTCGCGATCCTCACCTGAATCGGCGGAATACCAGTCGAACACCCGTTCATCATCATCGGACAAGTTGCATCTGTACTGTACTTCTTTTTATTCCTAGTTCTTTATCCAGGAGCAGCAATAGTTGAAAACAAAATACTTGAATGAACATGCATAAGTAGCTCAGCGCCAGAGCGCCGGTCTTGTAAGCCGAATGCCGGAGGTTAAATTCCTCCCTTTTGCTCAGAAAGAGGAGATTCTAACTCCCACCCCTGGCTCCCAAAGCCAGAATTCTAAACTAAACTACTTTCTGCCTATATATGCACAATATAGTGCATATATGTATAATAACCATTCATATATATTAACCAATTCATGGACATTCAAGGACACTATATGTTTAATCAACACTAATAGAATTAACACCCTCATATATCACCTTAATTAAAAAGTAAACACAAAGCAATCAAAGATACAACCACACAAAATTAAATAAAGACGGGGAATGTTTATGAAGCTTCTTGCAGTGTCAATTAACCACCAGTGAATTATACGTTTACTCCAAATCCCGTCAAACCTCAGTAATCGACTCAATAAGAGAATTGCATCAGTTGATATCCAGAATGTCAACGGTTATTGAAGGTGAGGGACAAGTATTCGTGGGGGTTTCACAGTGTGAACTATTCCTGGCATTTGGTTCCTACTTCAGGGCCTAGACTTGATATTATCCCTCCCACTTTCATCGACCCTTGCATAAGTTAATGGCGAATTCCTACTCCGAGAACCGACCATGCCGGGCGTTCTTTCTGACTGGGCTACGGGTTTTTTTTTTTTATTTCAACTCATTTGGCATTACAGAGTGCACACGGGTTTAGCTGACAAGGTTGAACATCTTTCGCGTCAAGCAAGTTATAGTATGAGTGTTGGAAAGATATTACATAAGGAAGGCATAAAGGTATATCAAGAGCATAATAAGAGATTTACCAGTAGGGAGTGATCCTTCACAGCCCGGATTTCGCGCGCGTAAAAACCCCCCTACCCCCTAAAACTCCTAAGATGTCTAATATTCCTGAAAACCCCCCGGAAACAGGAAAACCCCTAGTAGTTTTTTTTTTTAACGAAGCACATTGCACAATTGTTAAAATAACATGCGTAGCCCCTCAAAAACCCCTGTTACGGAGTTTTTTCTTAACAAAGCACGTTACACAATCGTTAAAATACATACGTAGCCCCCAAAAACCCCTGTTACGGAGTTTTTTTTTTTTTAACAAAGCACGTTACACAATCGTTAAAATAACATACGTAGCCCCTCAAAAACCCCTGTTACCGAGTTTTTAAACAAGTGCGCCGTATACACTATTGCAATAATATACGC